AACTAATTAAAAATTACCTTCTAATAAAAAAAGTTTTATCTAATGTTAAATAAAATTTGAAGGAACTATAATATATTTTATTTTAGTATGCATATTTTCTTGTTTTCTTTATTTTACATACGATATTTTGTTTTTAATAGTCTTTTTTGTAGTAAATATTTTTTTTGATTAAATTTAGATTTTGAAAAAGTAATAGAAAAAAAAATTAACTTATTTTGTGCCAGCAGTTGCGGTTATACAATTGATTTTAAGAAAATTTATTTATTAATTTAGTTATTTAAAATTATTAGGTAATAAATTTAAATTTAGGGGTAAAATTTAAATTTGATTGGCTTATTTATTTATAGTAATTATGAAATTAATTATAAAACCAGGATTAGATACCCTGTTATTTTAACTTAAAATTATTGGAGTAGTATTAGCTAAAATCTTGAAACTTAAAAAATTTGGCGGTATTTTATCTTTTTAGAGGAACCTGTTTTCTAATTGATAATCCACGACTTTATTTACTTTAATTATTTTACTTGTATACCGCTGTCATGAATTTATTTTAAATTTACTTTCTTATTGTCTTAATTTTACTTTATGTTAGGTCAAGGTGCAGTTTATTAAAGCTTTAAATGGGTTACTATAAAAATTATGAATGAATAAATTAAATGTTTTATTATTGAAAAAGGATTTAATAGTAAATTTAAATTTAGAGAAATTTTATGAATAAGATTCTAAAATATGTACACATTGCCCGTCACTCTTATTTACTAATTAAGATAAGTCGTAACATAGTAGGTGTACCGGAAGGTGTATCTGGAATTAAGTAAATAGCTAATTTAAGTTTTTTAGTTACATTAATTGGATATTCGAGAAAGATTTTTACTTATTTTTTCTTTTATTTAATTATTTCTTGAATTTGTTTAATTAGTTATTATTATTGTAAAAGATTTTATATGTTTGTAGTAAATTTTATGTTAATTGTACCTTTTGTATCAGGGTTAAATTTAAATGTTTTATTTATTTAATTTTCTCGAAAAGAGAATATTTAACTTTATTTTTATTTGAAGTTTAAATTTCAGCTTACAGATAAAGTTAGATTTGATATGAATATAGATTTTCTATATCTAGTTATTTAGTAGTTTAATTTAATTAAATAATTTTGTTTAATTTATTATTATAAAATTAATGAGTTTTAGGGGAAAAGCTCTGAAATTTTATCTTATAGGTTAAAGATTTATTTAATATGTAAATTTAGAAGTGGTTTTCATTTAGTATTTAAAAATAAATTAAATATTATTTTTATTTTTAAAATTTCTTAATTTTGATCTAAATTAATTTTAATTAACTGGGGATTAATTAAAATTATGATTAAATTAGTAGATGTATAAAATATAAATTAAGAATTCAGCAAAAAAAATAATTTTCACCTGTTTATCAAAAACATGTCTGAGAGGAGTTGTATATTTTTGGTTTAATCTGCTCAATGCTTAGGTAAATAGCTGCAGTATTTTGACTGTACAAAGGTAGCATAATCATTAGTTTTTTAATTGAAAACTTGTATGAACGATTGGATGAAAAATTAACTTTTTTATTTATATAATGTTGAATTTTCTTTTTAAGTAAAAAATCTTAATTAAAAAAGAGGGACGAGAAGACCCTATAGAATTTGATATATAAAATGAATGTGTTATATTTAATTGGGGTGATTTTTTATTAACATTTATTTTTACTTTCATTTTTTTATGGGTTTTTGATCTTGAATTTTAGATAAAAAGGTAAAATTACCTTAGGGATAACAGCATAATTTTTGTTTAAAGATCAAATTTTAACAAAAGATTATGACCTCGATGTTGAATTAAAAAATTATTTAGGAGCAAAAATTTAAGTAGTTAGTCTGTTCGACTTTAAAATTTTACATGATTTGAGTTCAAACCGGCGTGAGCCAGGTTGGTTTCTATCTTCTTTTATTATTTTTGTTTTAGTACGAAAGGATTAGACAATCAAATTTTTATATTAAAATAGAATGATATTTCTATTTTGTCAGATTTAATGTGTTAGATTTAGGATTTAATTATGTAGCCAAATTACAGATAGTAATTTGGCTAAATCTGTTAGTTTGTATAGTTATATCTTTCTTTTTACTATTAAGTGTAGCTTTCTTTACTCTATTTGAACGTAAAATTTTAGGTTTTATTCAACTACGCAAAGGCCCTAATAAAGTAGGATTTAAAGGGGTATTTCAACCTTTTTCTGATGCAGTAAAGCTTTTTACTAAAGAATTTAATTATCCTTGAAAGTCTAACTTTTATCCTTATTGAGTAAGTCCTTTCCTTGCCCTTATTATTAGATTGTTTTTTTGATTATGTTTTCCCTATATTTATCTGATTACTAGATGGGATTATGGAATTTTATTTTTATTTTCTATAATAAGATTTAGTGTTTATTCTGTTATAATTTCTGGCTGGTTTTCTAATTCTTGCTATTCAGTCTTAGGCTCAATTCGGTGTATTGCACAGTCTATTTCTTATGAGGTAAGTTTTTTTTTAATAGTTTTATGTTTAATTTATTTTACTTGTTCTATGAACTTACATGATTTTCTAAATTTTCAAAAGGAAAATGTTTTATTATTTTTACATTTTCCTGTTTTTATTATGTTTTTAGTTTCATTTTTGGCTGAGTTAAACCGAACTCCTTTTGATTTTTCAGAGGGAGAATCAGAGCTTGTCTCAGGATTTAATGTTGAATATGGAGGTGTAGGGTTTTCTTTTATTTTTTTGGCTGAGTACTTAATAATTTTGTTTGCCAGAATGTTAATTTGTTTTTTGTTTTTAGGAGTTAGAAGAAGTAAATTATATTTTTATATATTATTTTGTTTGATAGGAGGATTTTTTATTTTAATTCGAGCTAGTTTACCTCGTTATCGCTACGATAAGCTTATAGACATGTGTTGAAAAGGCTATTTGACCTGTACACTAAATTTTATTTTATTTTACGGTTCAATTAGTTTTGTGTAGGCCCCCTTACTTCGGTAAGTTGAAGTAAAAAGTAAAATAATACTTGTTCTACTTTCAAGGTAGATGTTTTAAATAAACTATTTTTACTAAGAATTTATTTTATCTCATATTTTTTGGGAGGGGTGTAATATTAAAAAAGATGAAAAGTATAAAATTGTTAGTATTTGTCTAATTATAATATAGGGTGATTCTACAGGCTTTATTCCTAATCATGTTAATAATATAGAAGAATTCACTCAAATTCAAAAAATATGTTGAGATATAGGGTAAAATACTATTCTTTTAAATTTTGCTGATTGAAATATAAGTATTAAAGAAAGAATTGCAATTGAACATACTAATGCAATAACTCCTCCTAATTTATTAGGAATTGCTCGTAAAATTGAGTAGGCAAATAAGAAATATCATTCTGGTTGAATATGTAGAGGGGTATTTATAGGATTTGCGGGAATGAAATTATCAGGGTCATTTAATAAATAGGGATAAAACAGGTTGAGTAAAAATAAACTGAGTATAAAAATTAAATATCCTATTAAGTCTTTAATTAGAAAGTACGGATAAAATGGAATTTTATCTAAGTTTATATTTACTCCCAATGGATTTGATGATCCTGATTCATGTAAAAACATTAAATGAATCAAAATTATTATAAGTAGAATAAAGGGTAAAATAAAATGTAATGTAAAAAAACGGTTAAGAGTGGGATTATCTACTGCAAATCCTCCTCATATTCAAAATACTAATGTTTCTCCTAGATATGGGATAGCTGATAATAAATTAGTAATTACTGTAGCTCCTCAAAAAGATATTTGCCCTCATGGAAGGACATACCCTAGAAATGCTGTTGCCATTAAGATGAAAATGATTATGATTCCTGATGCTCAAGTTTTTTTTAGTTGATAGGAATTAAAGTAGATTCCCTTCCCAATATGAATGTATACAAATATAAAGAAAAATGATGCCCCATTAGCATGAGTTACACGTAAGACTCATCCGTTATTAACATCACGTGTAATGTGAATAATTCTTTCAAAGGCTAGTATTGTTCTTGGACAGAAGTGTATTGATAAAAATAATCCTGTTAAAATTTGAATTATTAGTATTAATCCTAGTAAAGATCCATAGTTTCATAAGAAATTAATATTTGTTGGGGTAGGGAGGTTAATAATTGAAGAGTAAAATATCTCAGTAATGTTATTTTTTTTAAGGTTAGATTTAAACATTAGTATTTTTTTCGTATTGGCCCTGAATTGAAATTTAAAACATTAATTGTAATAATTAATGTAAGTATTAAGAATGAAAATACAAATATTGATGAGTAAAAATTTATTGGTAAAAATATTTTAAAAAACTCTTTTGAGTAAAGATTAATTAGAGAGATATTTTCTAGCTTAAAAAAAATACTGTGTTGTATAATAATTAGTGGGGAAGTTACTAGAGTGTATAAAATTGGTATTTTTACTTCTAACTTTCTAAATTGTTGGTTTGAGCAGATTCTTGTTGTATATAAGAAAATAATTATTATCCCTCCTGCTATAATTATAAATATAGTGTATCTTATTCATGAAGAGTTACATATAATTCGTGTTGAAATAGAAATAATAATTGTTTGTATAAGTAAAAGAATTCTTATCACTAATGGGTGTGATGAATATAATATAAAAGAAGATACAACTAAATTTATTAATATAGAATATAAAAGAATTTCAACAAGTAGTTTAATAAAAATATTAGTTTTGGATGCTAAAGATAATGTTTTCTTGTTGATGCTTTAAACAAATGTATTTTTGATTTACAAAATCAATATTTTTATTAAATTATTATAGCTTTGATAGTTTCATTTACATGTATGTTAATACTATATTTAGGTATAATAATGTTTTACTTAAATAGGAAGCACTTATTATTAATTTTAATTACTCTGGAGTTTATGAGTTTAGTTATTTTATTAACTTTAATTAATCTACTTTTAATCTATTTTTTTGATATGAATTTATTGATTTATTTCTTAGTTTTTATAGTATGCGAAAGAGTCTTAGGTCTTGTTTTACTAACTGTCTGTGTTCGCTCTCATGGTTCTGATTATTTAAAATCTATTTCTTTATTATTATGTTAGAAGTTATATTTATTGGTGCTTTTGTTGTGGTAGGTATAAACTGAACATTGACTTTAAATTTTCTTTGTTTAATATTTATTTTTTTCCTATTAGAAGTTTATGATGATGGAGTATATTTAGTAAAGTTAATTATAATTTTATTAAGACTGTGATTAGTTATAATGATGTTTTTTTCTGTTGAATTCAATGAACAAAAATTTGTATTAAAACTTATGTTTATAATAGTTTTGTATTTTTTAGAGGTTGTATTTTATTCTGACAGATTGATTATATTTTATATTGGATTTGAGGCTAGTGTAATTCCTATTTTGTTAATTATTTTTGGGTGAGGGTATCAGCCTGATCGTTTAGAAGCGGGGTTTTACATAATTATATATACAGTTTTTTTTTCTCTCCCTCTATTATTAAGTATTTTTTTATGAGAATTTATATTAATTTCAATAAATTCTATTATTTTAGTTTTCCTATTGGCTTTTTTGGTTAAATTTCCTTTGTTTGGACTCCACCTGTGACTTACACGAGCTCATGTTGAAGCTCCTGTTTATGGGTCTATAATTTTAGCTGGTGTTATATTAAAACTTGGAGGGTATGGACTATTTAAAATTTCTTTTTTGGGGGGGGATTTAATTTTATTTTCTTCTGAGTGATTAATTGTTTATAGAATTTTTGGTGGAGTAATTTTGAGAATAATTTGTTTTATGCAGAGAGATATAAAAGTTTTAATTGCATACTCTTCTATTATTCATATAAGATTAGTTTTGAGAGGTATTTTAACTATAAGAGAGTTGGGTATAAATGGAGGAATTTATATGATAGTCGGTCATGGTCTATGTTCTTCTGGTCTTTTCTGCATGTTAGGGTTTGTGTATAACCGTACAAATTCACGTAGAATTTATGTAAATAAAGGGTTACTTACTGTTTTACCTGTTGGGTCACTTTGATGATTTATATTTTGTATGGGAAATATTTCTTTTCCTCCTTCATTAAATCTGGCTGGTGAACTTTGTTTATTTATTACTCTTGTTGGTTGAGATAGATTAATTGTATTTCTTTTAATTTTTTTAAGATTTTTAAGTTCTATATATTCTATTTATTTATATAGATTTTCTCAACATGGTTTGTTTTGTAAAAATTATTCTTTTAATAGTTTTTCTTTGCGCGAATCTTTAGTCATGTTTTTACACTGGATTCCTCTAAATGTACTTATGTTAGATTTAAGATTTTTATCTTTTTATTAAATTAGTTTAATATAAAATATTGATTTGTGGATTCAAAGATTTTTTAATTTAATTTTGAAATTTTATAGAAAATTTTATTTTATTGTTTTATTTATGTTATTAAAATTAATTTTTTTAATATCAGTATTAATTATACTATTTTTAAATAATCAATCTATTTTGTGAGAATTAGAATTATTAATGTGTAATTCTGTAAATTTTAGATTTGTAGTTTATATTGATTGAATATCAATTATTTTTAGATTTTTTGTCTTATTTATTTCATTAATTATCTTGATTTATGCAAAAATTTATATGGGTGATTTTTGTTCCCGTTTTCTGTGATTGACTTTTTTATTTATTTGTTTTATATTAATTATAATTTTTAGTCCTAGAATTTTAGGAGTAATTTTAGGGTGAGATGGATTGGGAATTTCTTCATTTTGTCTAGTTATTTATTATCAAAGATTTGATTCTTATAATTCGGGTTTTATCACAGCTGCTAGAAATCGATTAGGGGATTCTTTATTAATTTTATCTATTTGTTGAAATAGATTAATAGGTTATTTTATGTATTGAGATAGAGAGTTAAGAGTATTATTTTTTATAGGGGCTTGTTTAACAAAAAGAGCTCAGTTTCCTTTTAGAGCGTGGCTTCCAGCGGCTATAGCTGCTCCAACTCCAATTTCTTCTTTAGTTCACTCTTCAACTTTAGTTACTGCAGGAATTTATATAATAATTCGTTTTAGATTAATTTTATTTAAGTCTGGGTTAATAAGTTTAATTTTATTAATTTCTATAATTACAATTATATTGGCTGGGATTTCTTCTTTTCAAGAGTATGATGTAAAGCGTGTAGTGGCTTTATCTACTTTAGGACAATTAGGCTTTATAATAATAATTCTATCTTTAGGATTTTCTCATATTTCTTTTTTTCACCTTTTGATTCATGCTATATTTAAAGCTTTACTGTTTATATGTGCAGGCTTAATTATTCATTCAGGTCAATGACAAGATTTACGTCAAATGGGTAATTTAAATATTAGTTTAATAGTTAAAATTTCTATTTTAATTTCAAGTTTTTCTTTAATGGGATTACCTTTTAGCTCTGGGTTTTATTCTAAAGATATACTTGTAGAATTAGCATATTGTAGTTATGGGGGAGTCGGCATGGGAATGTTTCTGTACTTGGGCATTTTAATTACGGTTTCCTATAGAACACGAATACTTGGGTTTTTATTAGGAACAAATTATTGAGTTTTTTGATGCGGGGGAGTTGAAAAAATAAAATTGTCTATTGTTATTTTATCTTTTTTTAATATTTTTATTGGTTCTTTAATTAATTGATTAATTATTCAAGACTTAAGAGTAATTTATTTGACAATGAGAATAAAATTAATCCCTAGATTAATAATTGTTTTTGGCATACTGTTGAATAATTTAATGTCTAATATTTTATTAATTTATTTTAATAGAATAATATATTTAATGAATTTGACTAAAAATTTAGCACTAATTTTTATTTTTATGTTCAAGAGAATAGAAAGAACAGATCAAGGCTGATTAGAGATAATTTTAGGGTTGACTAAAAAGACATTACTAATTTCTTCTTTTTGATTAAAAAATTTATCAATAAATTTTTCTATATTCACTTGTATGGGTATTTTTATAATAATAATTTTAATAGTTTAATTTTGGATAGTTTAATTTAGAACGTAATTTTGAAGAAATTAGAGTAGGAGTTACTTTCAGAAAGTCAATTTTATTGTGAAAAAATAATGTTTTAAAATTTAAACTATGAAAGAGGGGGGGGATTTAACAAAATTGCTTTTGGATAGTTAGCAGCTTTCCTTTTGAATCCCTTGAATAAGAATTGTATCATTAAAATTATTAACAATAATTTGTCTCTCTTTGACTTTTATTCATACATAATAATCTAGGGAGGTTAACTCTTTTTTTAGGTCGAAACTAAATGTAATTTTATTTACTTCTCTAGGTCAGATTAACTAAATAGTTTTTTTTAATTGCAATTTAAATGTTAAATAACTTTAATCCTAATTTTATTTTCAGTTTATAGATCCTTCTTTTCATTCTAAAATTACTCCTAAAATTAATATAATTATAAGAAAAATATTTAAGTATATTCATGTATTGTAATTAGTTATGTTTCTTGTTATGGGTAAAGGTATAATTATAACAATTTCAATGTCAAAAATTAGAAATATTATTCTAATTGAGAAAAACTGAATTGAAAATGGAATTCGTGATTTTGCTATAGGATCAAATCCACACTCAAATGGTGATATTTTTTCTCGGTCAGATATTTTGTGTCTATTAATAATAGGAATTACATTTATAATTATTATTATTAATAAGGATAGAATTATTATAAAGTTAAATATTAGAAATATTATTTTATCTTAATTGATTTTTAAATTGGAAATTTAATGTAATTTTTTATACTAATAAAATTAGTTTCCCCATCAGTAAATTGAAATATAAAGGAAAAGTCAAACAATATCTACAAAGTGTCAATATCAAATAGCTAATTCTAAGCTTAAATGGTGTTTGCATGAAAAGTGTATTTTATTTAATCGAATTAAACAGTGAATTAAAAATAGAGTTCCAATAATAACATGAATTCCATGGAATCCTGTAGTTAAAAAAAATGAACTTCCATATACTGAGTCACTAATAGAGAAAGATGATTGATTATACTCATACATTTGTAAAGTAGAAAAGTATAATCCTAAGATAATTGTTAATTTTATTCTGTTTTTTGTTTGGTTAAATTTATTGTTTAAAATTCTTGCGTGAGCTCAAGTTACTGAAATTCCTGAAGTTAACAGAATTATTGTGTTAATTAGAGGGATATGGAGGGGGTTAAATGTTAAAATTATTTTAGGAGGTCACATTAGTCCAATTTCTTGATTTGGAGACAGTCTATGATGAAAAAATCTTCAGAAAAATCTAAAGAAAAATAATACTTCAGATGTAATAAATAGAATTATTCCATATTTAATTGATTTTACCACTATTATTGTATGGTCTCCTTGGAATGTTCTTTCTCGGTGAATGTCTCGTCATCAGTTAATTATTATTCAAATGGTAATAAAAGATGTAATTATTATTAATGTTATATTCTTATTGAACATTATAATAATTGCTGAAGTTAAGTTTATTAGTGTGAAAGATATAAGAATAGGTCATGGGGAAGGTTCAACTAAATGAAATTGGTGGTTTTTAATCATTAATTAATTTCTCTTGAGTACAGTGTTATTAATACTGAAAACACATATGATTGAATTGTAGCTACTATTAATTCAAATATTATGAATCTTATTTGAACAATTAAGATAAGGTATCAGTATGAGGAAGATAAATTTATTCTGTTTCCTAAAAGAGTTATTAGTAAGTGTCCTGCAATTAAGTTTGCTGTCAATCGTACTGCAAGTGCTATGGGTCGAATTAAATTTCTAATTGTTTCAATTATTACTATTAAAGGTATAATAATTGTTGGTGTTCCGTTTGGTACTAAGTGTGAAAACATTGTTTTTGTTAAGGTTGTTCATGAAAACAGAATAATAGATATTCAAATTGGAATAGATATTCTTATAGAAAATACTAAATGAGCTGAGCAGCAAAATGTGTAAGGGAAATTTCTTCTTATATTGTTAATTAAAATAAAGCAGAACAGAGTTACTCTCAAAATTGTTGAACCTTTAATTAAAATTTTATTGTTAAATAATATTGTAAACTCATTGTGTAAATGTTTATTTAAAACAAAAAATGTATTAATAGTTCGAGAGTTTATTGTTCAGTACGATATTGGATATATAATTAGGACGATAAATAATGTAATTCAATTAAGTTGAATAAATATAATTGAACTTGGGTCAAATATTGAAAACAATCTTATTATCATATAATTTTACTTTGGAATTTTATTTTTGAGTTTGTTTTATAATAAAATCTTTTTTTAATAAAAAAAATATTAACTATTATTATGTAAATCGAAATTATTGTTATAAATATGATAATAATTCATGGTATAGGAGATATTTGAGGTATAAAAAAGTAAAATTTAATTTTGAATTGACAATTCAATGTTATAATAATTTAACTAACTTTTTATCTAGGGTATTTTCATTTTACCATAAATTGATTTAAGAGATCATTACTTGATTTTCAGCCACTAGATAAATTGAAAGATTTAATTCATGAAATAAAATATTTAATAGGAATAGAGTCAATTATAATTGGTATAAATGAATGATTTGCTCCACAGATTTCTGAGCATTGCCCAAAAAATATTCCTGGTTTGGATGATATTAATGATATTTGATTTAGTCGTCCTGGTGTTGCATCTATTTTTACTCCTAGAGATGGAACTGTTCATGAGTGAATTACATCTATTGATGTTGTAATTAATCGAATTTGGCAGTTAATTGGAATAGGAGTAGAATTATCTACTTCTAAGAATCGGAATGTAGAATCCGGAATTATGTAAGATTCAAAATCTACAGAATTAAAGTCATTATATTCATATCTTCAAAATCACTGGTGTCCAATAATTTTGATAGTAATTATTGGGTTTACCAGTTCATCTATAGTATATAATAAGTGTAGTGACGGAATGGCAATAAAAGTTAATACAATTGTGGGGAGAATTGTTCAAATTAATTCAATTAGTTGATTTTCAAGAATTGAGTTTCTGAAAAATTCATTTTTAATTAATTTTACTATAACAAAAAATACTAATGATAAAATTGATGTAATAATAAGTATGGAATAGTCATGAAATAAAATTAATTGTTCTATTGTAGGTGAATTTCTGTCATAAAAAGATAATTTTAATCAGTCTATTTCTAAAGGAACTTTATTCATAATTAAATCTTAAATTTAGGACATTTAATCTGCCACATTAGATAGTTAATAATTAAAGGTAATTCAGAGTATCTATGTTCTAGTGGTGGAAAATTTTGAACTCATTCAATATTTCTTGTAAGTGAGAATAAGATTACTCGCTTTGAGATTATTGATTCTCATATAATAAGTATTATTACAATAATTGAAAACATAGAGATTATAGATCCTAAAGAGGAGATAGTATTTCAGAATGTTAATAAATCGGGGTAACAGGAGTATCGTCGAGGTATGCCTATTAATCCTAGGAAATGTTGGGGGAAAAATGTTAAATTTACTCCAACGAATGTTCTAATAAATTGAGATTTAAGTAAAAATTTATTTATAGATAATCCTGTTAATAAAGGGTATCAATTAATAAATCTAGCTAAAATGGCAAATACAGCTCCTATTGATAGCACATAATGAAAATGTGCTACAACGTAATATGTATCATGGAGAATAATATCAATTGATGAGTTTGCTAAAATTACTCCTGTTAATCCTCCTATTGTGAATAAAAAAATAAATCCTAATGTTCAAATTAATCTTGGAGATAGTTTTATTTTTATTCCATAAATTGTCGCTAATCATCTAAAAATTTTAATTCCTGTAGGGATTGCAATAATTATTGTAGCAGAAGTAAAGTAAGCTCGTGAATCTACGTCTATTCCTACTGTAAATATGTGATGTGCTCATACAATAAATCCTAGAATACCAATTGAAGTTATAGCATAAATTATTCCTAGTGATCCAAAAGATGATACTTTTCCTCTTTCTTGATTTGTAATATGTGAGATTAATCCAAATCCTGGTAAAATTAAAATGTATACTTCTGGGTGTCCAAAAAACCAGAATAAATGTTGGTATAAAATTGGATCTCCTCCTCCACATGGATCAAAAAATGTTGTATTTATATTTCGATCTGTGAGAAGTATAGTAATTGCACCTGCCAATACAGGTAAAGAAAGGAGAAGAAGAAAAGCTGTGATTAAAACTGATCATACAAATAAGGGTATTATTTCTAATCTACATATGGATCTTCGTATATTTAGGATAGTTGAGATAAAATTAATTGCTCCTAGAATCGATGAAATTCCAGCTAAGTGTAGAGAGAAAATTGCTATATCGACAGAATATCCTCTATGAAAAGTATTGTTTGATAATGGAGGATACACTGTTCATCCAGTACCTCTTCCTTGATCTGTTAATCTTCTTAGAATTAATAAGTAAAGAGATGGAATAAGTAATCAAAATCTTAAATTATTTAGTCGTGGGAATGCTATATCAGGTGACCCAATTATTAGAGGGACTAATCAGTTTCCAAATCCTCCAATAATGATTGGCATTGTTATAAAAAAAATTATAATAAATGCGTGTGCTGTGACAATTCTGTTGTAGATTTGATCATTTAGAATTAGTGGGGATGATTGTCTTAATTCTAGACGAATAATTATACTTAAAGAAAGTCCAATAAGTCCTGATCAGATACCAAAAATAAAATATATTGTCCCAATAGTTTTATGATTAGTTCTCAAAATTCAAAACATGAATTTTGAGACAATGTGGCTGATTAAAGCTGAAAACTGTAAATTTTCATATAAATTTAATTTTTTTGTTGATTTCTTAGTCAATTATGATTTTAAATTGCAAATTTAAAGGTATTATAGAAATTTTATACAAAGTTTAACTTTGTATTTTTAACTTTGAAGGCTACTAGTTTGTTTAATTAACTTAAAACTTTAATTAAACAGGAAAAATACTGGAATTCCAGTAAAATTAATTACAAATGTGGTGTAAATTAAGTTTGATAAATTGAATTTGTTTATTCACTTTTTTGTTGATGAAAATATAAATATTATGTTTACTGTCGATTTAATATAGAAGAATAGATTTATAACTGTTATTAAGATAAAAATAAATACAATTATGGGTGTTAATATAAATATTTTTTTAATAATAATTCATTTAGGCATAAATCCTAAGAGGGGGGGCATTCCTCTTATAGATAGTATGTTTATCGAAATAATTATTTTCTTAAATAAATTAGATGAGTTAATTTGAATTATTCATTTTACTTTTTCTGTATTTATTATTTTAATTAAAGTAAAAATTAAAATAGTATAAATAAAAAATTGGAATAAAAATAATAGATTTGATTTTAATAATCTTAATATTATTCATCCTGTATTTCTAATTGAAGAGGAAATTAATATTTTAATTATTGAAGATTGAATAATACCTGTTAATCTTCCAATTACAATATTAATAACTGAAATTCAGATTGTTATTTTAGATCAAAAAGAAAATAAAATTATTAATAGGGGGATTTTTTGGAGTGTTAAAAACAAGAAAAATGAAAAGGGGTTAATATTTTTAATAATTTCAGGCATTCAACTATGAAGAGGGGCAATTCCTCTTTTTAATATTAAAGCAATAGGGGGTACTAAAGCTTGAATTAGAGGTCATTCATAGAAATAGATTAAATTTCTTCTTAGGGAGAGAAGAAAAATTAATGAACCTGAGCATTGAATTAAAAAATATTTTATTCTTCTTTCTGTAGAGAATATATTTTTTTTGATTAGAATTAAAAAAATAAATATTATTATGTTGATTTCTATTCTTATTCATATTATTATTCATGATGATGATGAAATAGGGGCAATAATAGAAAAGAAAAATATTGGTATAATTAAAATTTTGTTAATTTTTATTAGAAAAAAGATTATTTCTATAGTTGAATTATGAATCCAAAAGCTTTAAAGTTAGCTTATTTTTCTTTAGTTTATTTACATTATATTGTAGTATAGCATTTAAATTTTTGAGATTTAAGGATTTAATATAAAATTAAATTATGTAGTAGAAAGGGTTAAAAATAACATGATTTATTACATCAAAATAATCCTTTTTTCAGGCATCTTTCTCTCTTTAAATAACATTTTTGAAATTATTAGTTTTATATTATAGATCCTTCAAATTTTATTTAACATTAAAGTTTAATAATTTTTATATAAAGTAAAATCTAACTAAATCTTCTTAACTAATTAAAAATTACCTTCTAATAAAAAAAATATCTCTAGAATTGTTGACGAGATTTACTTGTGAAAAATAATTTCAGTGCCTGATAAAAAAAAAATTGAGTAATTACAGTGATATTTTAATTGGCATAAAAACTATCAAGAGTTCTTTATTGTAGAGAAAAAACTAAGTTTTCTTGTGATTTTACTTTCAAACTATATTTAACATTAAAATATTAAGATATTGATTAAAATATCATTTAATTTTATTTCACTGGCTCAAAATTATTAGGCTTAGATTATCTATTGATTAAATTTTATCTGGAAGAGTGCTTATATAATAAATATTTAATTAATATATAATAATATTATATATGTAATATATAACTCCTACTCTAGTATAAAAAGAGTAGGAGTTATATTTATATACATTATTATATATATATATATATAATTATATATAGTATACTATAATTATACACATACATATATATATATATATATATATATATATATGTATGTGTATATATATATATATATATATATATATATATATATATATACCACGCGTGTAATTAAAATTAATTTAGGGAGTGCATACTTATAAAATCAAGATTTAGTAGATAAAATCTTTATCTGTTCGGGTTATTTGATTTTGTGGAAAAAAAAAAAATCAAATAACCCTATCTACCGGTGTTGCTAATTAATCTGCTAAATCTTCTT